TATATATTATTTTGTGTGATTGTGTAACAATGTATATACACAAACACAGTGGATAAATATCTGCACAACTAGGCACATGTGGGTGATCAAGGTATGTCGATGACAAGTCAGTCCTGCTTTTGGGGTTTGACAAGAAATATAAGGCCTGTCCGACATAAGGGGGTAGGGGGTTTGTCGATAACAAACGTCCAATCGTCATGTGAGAAGATAAAACCAGGCTCTGTGAAACATCTTCCTGTACACAGCACAGGCCATGTGTGACATCAGGGGTATGTCATTGTACCATTCACTATTCATTCTCTCGGACAGTAATATATGTTCCACCTTGTTGTTCTTATCTGAAGGAGTTCTACATGTCAGTGAATGGAAACCCAAATAAAAAATACCAAATGTTGACAAGATTCTCGGCATGTGGGGTCACGGATTTTATAGTACCTCCAACATCAATCAGATGCCAGACATAGTTCAGTTATGGGGAAATAACCGTCAATGGGCCTGAAATAGGAACCAGATGCCAGTAATAGTTCAGTTGTGAATCCCTACAATTATTGTCCCTCATCTCATTAATCTTATGTTCTAGACATATCTCCATGTTCGGCTCTTACTACATATTAAGTTGTCAGGGATTCTCATGTTAGTGCACATAGAGATAATGGTGTACACCATCTAATGGTAGATGAAACATTAAGATATGGTGGCTAGAAATTAATGTGGATTAAACATAGTATGTCTTATGTACCTAAACAATTTAATGTGCTTGTAAACATTGAAATATGGTGACTAGAAATTAATGTGGATTAAACATAGTATGTCTTATGTACCTAAACAATTTAATGTGCTTGTGAACATTGAAATATGGTGACTAGAAATTAATGTGGATTAAACATAGTATGTCTTATGTACCTAAACAATTTAATGTGCTTGTGAACATTGAAATATGGTGACTAGAAATTAATGTGGATTAAACATAGTATGGTCAGAGAATAGTTTAATGTAGAATCTTAGCTTTGGGAGTTAAGGGTGAGAGTTGAATTCTCTCTTCTCTGAGGTGGCGCTAGGAAGGATTCTAACCTTCGATCTTCGGTTTACAAGACCGGTGCTTTGATGTCTAAGCTACTAGGGCAGTTTCAGTTTAAGGCTTTATTTTCTAGTCAGCCGGTCAGGGGGAGGGCGATTAGAAATAGGGCGAAATAGACTGTGGAGGCTACTTGTCCGATTAAGACGAATGGGTGTTCGACTGGTTGGCCTCCAATTCATGTGAGTACTAGTATGTCGGCTACTAGGGCCCAGAATAGGATTTGAGAAAGGGGTCGGAATGTGTTTCCTCGTTGTTTAGAGGTGTGGAGTATTGGTACTAATATTAGGACTAGAATAGAAAATAGAAGGGCTAGCACTCCGCCTAGCTTGTTTGGGATGGATCGGAGAATGGCGTAGGCAAAGAGAAAGTATCATTCGGGTTTGATGTGTGGGGGTGTGACAAGGGGGTTGGCGGGTGTAAAGTTGTCTGGGTCACCCAGGAGGTTGGGGGAGAATAGTGCCACAGAGGTGAGTCCGACTAGCATTAAGATAAATCCGAAGAGGTCTTTGTATGAGAAATATGGGTGGAATGTTACTTTGTCTGCGTCTGAGTTTAGTCCTGTTGGGTTGTTTGAACCTGTTTGGTGTAGGAATAAGAGGTGGATTATGCTAGCTCCGGCGATTACGAATGGTAGGAGAAAGTGGAAGGCAAAGAATCGGGTAAGGGTGGCATTGTCTACTGAAAAGCCGCCTCAGATTCATTGAACTAGTGTGTCGCCGATGTACGGGAAAGCGGAGAGGAGGTTAGTGATTACGGTTGCCCCTCAAAATGACATTTGTCCTCAGGGCAGTACATATCCTACGAAGGCAGTTATTATGGTGAGAAGCAAGAGGATTACTCCGATGTTTCAGGTTTCTTTTTGGAGGTATGAGCCGTAGTATATACCTCGTGCCACGTGAAGATACAAGCAGATGAAGAAGAAAGAGGCCCCGTTTGCATGAATGTTTCGGATTAGTCATCCGTAATTCACATCTCGGCAGATGTGGGCGACAGAGGAGAAGGCTGTTGAAATGTCAGCTGTGTAGTGTATTGCAAGAAATAATCCTGTTAGGATTTGTGTGATAAGGCAGAGGCCCAGGAGTGAGCCAAAATTTCATCACACGGAGATGTTGGAGGGTGTGGGGAGATCAATAAATGCTCCATTAATAATTTTAAGTAGTGGGTGTGTTTTTCGGATGTTTGCCATTGGTTTTTATAGTTGAATTAACAACGGTGGTTCTTCAAGTCACTGGCCTCGGTTAAAATCCGAGTAGGAATTATGACTTATCTTGTATCTTTACTGTTAATAGCTTTGGTTGTTGGTTTAGTTGCTGTGGCTTCTAACCCTGCGCCTTATTTTGCTGCTTTGGGTTTGGTGGTTGCAGCAGGGGTCGGGTGTGGGGTTCTTGCCGGGCATGGGGGGTCTTTTTTGTCTCTTGTCCTTTTCTTAATTTATCTTGGTGGGATGTTGGTAGTGTTTGCTTACTCAGCGGCTTTAGCCGCCGAGCCTTTCCCAGAAGCTTGGGGGGATCGTTCTGTGTTTGGTTATGTTTTGATTTATCTTTTGGGCGTTGGTCTGGCAGGAGGGTTGCTTTGGGAGGGTTGGTACGAAGGTTCTTGGCTAGTGATTGATACCATGAAAGAGTTTTCCATGTTGCGAGGGGATACTAGTGGTGTGGCTGTAATGTATTCCTTGGGGGGTGGAATGTTAGTTATTTGTGCGTGGGTATTACTTTTGACCTTATTTGTTGTGCTTGAGCTCACTCGTGGGTTGAGCCGGGGTGCCCTTCGTGCAGTTTAGACAGAGATTAGAAGGATTGCAATTGTTGTGGTTAGGAGAAAAATTGTGAGATATGTCTTGATTATTCCTCGCTGGGTGTCGCTAATGTTTTTAGCCATTTTTACTTGGGCGGACGCAAGGCCTTTGGGCCCTGCGGCTTCGAATCATGTTTGATCCACAAGTTGGGTGGCGATGGTTTGTCCTAGGATCAGATTGAGTTTTGGTGCTAGTCGGTGAACCGTCGAAGGGAAGTATCCTAATATGCTTGAAAAATGGTGGAGGGGAATTGTGGGTGTGGTTTTAAATTGTTTGTTTGTTAGAGCAGTCAATTCCAAGGCTAATAATAGGCCAGCGATTGTAACTGCAAGGGCGGCTAATTTTAGGGGCATGGGTATGGTCATGATTGGGGTTTTTGAGGGTAGGAAGTTTGATGTAATGATGAATCCTGCAATGATGCTTCCCCAGGCAAGTCGTTTGATAGGGTTGATTACTAGTGGGTTGTTTTCGTTGATTGGGGATGCGGGCAGGAATCGGGGGGATCCCATGGTGACGAAGAATACTACCCGGAAGCTATATACTGCGGTGAAGGATGTAGCGATTAGCGTAAGGATTAGGGCTCAGGCGTTTAGGTGTGAGGTGTTTAAGGCTTCAATGACGGCATCTTTTGAGAAGAAGCCTGCTAGAAAGGGGGTTCCTGTAAGTGCTAGGCTGCCGATGGTGAGGCAGGATGAGGTGAAGGGTATTAGGTTATGAAGGCCTCCTATTTTTCGGATGTCCTGTTCGTCATTCAGGCTGTGGATAATTGAGCCCGAGCATAGGAATAGTATGGCTTTGAAGAAGGCATGCGTACAGATGTGAAGGAAGGCTAACTGTGGCTGGTTAAGTCCAATTGTAACCATCATAAGTCCCAGTTGACTGGATGTGGAGAAGGCTACGATTTTTTTGATGTCGTTCTGGGTCAAAGCGCAGGCAGCTGTAAATAGTGTGGTTAGTGCTCCTAGGCATAGACAGATTGTCAGTGCTAGCTCATTATTTTCTATTAATGGGTGAAGTCGGATTAACAGGAAAATGCCAGCAACAACTATGGTGCTGGAATGAAGTAGGGCAGAGACTGGCGTAGGGCCCTCCATGGCGGAGGGAAGTCAAGGGTGGAGGCCAAATTGGGCTGATTTCCCGGTGGCTGCAAGGATGAGCCCGATTAGGGGGAGTGTCATGTTGAAGTCCTTTGAGAGGAAAAATATTTGTTGAATTTCTCATGAGTTTAGGTTTATTGCTAGCCAAGCCATACTTATAATTAGCCCAATATCCCCTACGCGGTTGTACAGTACAGCTTGTAGGGCTGCTGTATTAGCATCTGCCCGTCCATATCATCATCCGATTAGCAGGAAGGATATAATCCCGACTCCCTCTCAGCCGATAAAAAGTTGGAATATATTGTTGGCTGTGACTAAGGTAATTATGGCGACTAAAAACAAGAGTAGGTATTTGAAGAATCGGTTCATGTAGGGGTCAGAGTGTATGTACCATAGAGCAAATTCTAGAATAGATCAGGTGACGTACAGTGCAATGGGGGCGAAGATGAGTGAGTAATGGTCAAATTTAAAGCTAATGTTGATATCAAATGTGGCAGTATTTATTCAATGTCAGCTTGTTACGATGCTTTCGGCTCCTTGGTCTAAGAAAATTATTAGTGGTAGTAAGCTAACAAGAAATGCAGTGCTAACGGCGGTTTTGACGTGCGTGGCTGCTCATTTAGGACTTTGGTTATTTGGATTAAGAGTGGTCAACAGGGGATAAATGAGGATTGTAATGACTAGAATAAGAGATGAGGATAAAATTATAGTTGTTGGGTGCATAGCTTCTACTTGGATTTGCACCAAGAGTTTTTGGTTCCTAAGACCAACGGATGAACTATTATCCTTTAAAAGCCTAGTGACCCATGGATTTGAACCATGGTGCTGAAGAATTAGCAGTTCTTAGTGCCCCCGGCTTCTCTCGGTGAACAAGGAGGGTTTAGCTCCCATCTTTAGAACCACAATCTAATATTTTGTTTAAACTATGTTTACAGAAACATCAGCCTCATATGAGTTCTGGCTTTAGTATTAGTAAAATAATGGGGATGAGGTGTAGTGGCATGAGTAGGTGTTCTCGTGTGTGGGAAGGTTCAACTGCCACGATTAAGGTGGATACTGGGCCTCGTTGTGTTATTAGGTACATGTAGAGGGAATAGCTGGCGGTAATCAGGGTTCCCCCTCCTGTGAGGATAATTGTTCAGCTTGATCAGTTGAATATTGAGGAAATAATAACTAGTTCTCCTATTAGGTTAGGGAGAGGGGGGAGGGCCAGGTTGGCTAGGTTGGCGATGAATCATCATGTGGCTATTAGGGGGAGGACGGCTTGTATTCCTCGTGCAAGAAGTAGGGTTCGGCTATGAAGGCGTTCATAGTTAGTGTTTGCTAAACAGAATAATGCGGATGATGCTAGGCCGTGTGCGATTATCAGAATAATAGCCCCGGTGAAGCCTCAGGGGGTTTGGATGAGGATTCCTGCTACTACTAACCCCATGTGGCTTACTGATGAGTATGCGATTAGGGATTTTAGGTCTGTCTGTCGTAGACAAATTGACCCGGTCATGATAATACCCCATAAAGCCAGGATGATAAATGGGTACGCGAGATTTTTGGATGCTGGTTCTAGCATAATAATTATTCGTATTATGCCGTAGCCGCCAAGTTTTAGTAGTACGGCAGCCAGGACTATGGATCCTGCAACTGGGGCCTCTACGTGTGCTTTTGGAAGTCAGAGGTGGGCCCCGTATAGGGGTATTTTTACTAGGAAGGCGATTAAGCAGGCTGCCCATCAGATTTTGTCGGCTCAGGTGCATAGGGGGGCAGGTTGTATATATTGAATGATCAGTATTGAAAGGGAACCTAGTTCTTTTTGCAGGATTAATAGGGCAACTAGCAGAGGAAGTGATCCGGCCAGGGTGTAGAATAGAAAGTAGGTTCCTGCGTTAAGTCGTTCAGTTTGGTTTCCTCATCGTGTGATAATAATTAGGGTTGGGATTAGTGTGGCCTCAAACATGATATAGAACAGGATAATTTCGGTGGCCCCGAAGGCTATAATTAAAAATAGCTGGAGGGACACTAGTAGGGTGATGTAGGTTCGTTGGCGGCTGATTGGTTCCGGGGAGATGTGGTTTTGGCTTGCTAGGATCATTAAGGGGAGAAGTCAGCATGTCAAGACGAGCAGGGGGGTGGAGAGGGGGTCCGTGCCTAGGTAGGGGTTTGAGGAGGTTCAACCGGTTTCTGAATTTCAGTTAAGTAAGGTCAGGCTTGCGGTGGCAATGACTAGGGCTTGGGCTGTTGTTGTGGTTCAAAGTCATTTTGGGGTTACAAGTCAAGTCGTTGGGAATAGCATTAGTGTTGGGATTATAATTTTTAGCATTGTAGGAGGTTTAGATTTTGGAGGTGGTCTGTGCCGTGTGTGCGTGTAGTAGCTACAAGGAGGGCCAAGCCTGCCCCGGCTTCACATGCTGAGAATGCTAGTAGCAGTATTGGGGCGGTGGCGTAGGTAGTAGATTCTAGTTGAAGGGATCAGAGGGAGAGGGCAATAAATAAAGATAGTATTATTCCTTCTAGGCAGAGAAGGGCAGAGAGGAGGTGGGTTCGGTGGAAGGTTAATCCTATTAGTCCTAACATGAAGGCGGAGCTGAAGCTGAAGTGTACAGGGGTCATAAGACGACTATGGACTTGCACCATAATTAGTTGAGCCGAAATCAGCGGTCTTACTTTGGACTAGTCATCTATTCGGCTCATTCAAGCCCTCCTTGGGTTCACTCATAAATGAGGCCTAGGGTTAACAGGATTAAAATGGTTGTTGCTCAAAGTAGGGCGATGGCGGGAGAGGCTAGCTGATCTCCTCACGGTAGGGGGAGTAATAGTGCAATTTCTAAGTCAAATAGAAGAAATAAGATTGCCACTAGGAAAAACCGCAGTGAAAAGGGAAGGCGGGCGGACCCGAGGGGGTCAAAGCCGCATTCATAGGGGGAAAGTTTTTCGGAGTCAGGGTTTATCTGTGGTAACCAGAATGCAACGACTGCTAGGATGCAGGATAGGGTGACTGCAATTGCCGGGACTGCTATAATTAGGTTCATTACCTTTCCTTGGATTTTAACCAAGGCTAAATGATTGGAAGTCACTTGTACTGAATGTTGATACTAGAAAGGTTATGATCCTCATCAATAAATAGAGACGTACAGGAATAGTCAAACTACATCTACGAAGTGTCAGTATCATGCGGCGGCTTCAAATCCAAAGTGGTGTTCAGACGTAAAGTGATATTGGATTTGTCGGAGGAGGCAAATCGCTAGGAAGGTAGAGCCGATGATGACGTGAAGTCCGTGGAACCCGGTTGCGACAAAGAAGGTGGAGCCGTATACTCCGTCAGCGATGGTGAATGGGGCTTCGTAGTATTCTATTGCTTGGAGGGCTGTGAAGTAAAACCCTAATAGGATTGTCAGGGTTAATGCTTGGATGGTTTGTTTGCGTTCGCGTTCTATGATGCTGTGGTGGGCTCAAGTGACTGTGACGCCGGAGGCTAACAGTACTGCTGTATTAAGTAGTGGCACTTCAAATGGGTCTAAGGTGATAATGCCGGTTGGGGGTCAGCACCCGCCTAGTTCTGGCGTTGGGGCTAGGCTTGCGTGGTAGAATGCTCAGAAAAAGCCTAGGAAAAAGAAAACTTCTGAGGTAATAAATAGAATTATTCCGTATCGAAGTCCTTTTTGGACAGGGGGTGTGTGGTGTCCTTGAAATGTGCCTTCTCGAATAATGTCTCGTCATCATTGGTACATGGTTAGGAGAAGTAGGGTGAGTCCTATTGTTATAAGTACTGTGGAGTTAAAATGGAATCAGACTGCAAGTCCTGATGTCATCAGGAGGGCAGCTACTGCGCCGGTTAGGGGTCAGGGGCTGGGGTCGACCATGTGATATGCGTGTGCTTGGTGGGCCATTAGACGTTTTCTTGTAGGTAGAGGCTTAGTAGAAGAACGAATACGTATGCTTGAATTATTGCTACGGCTACTTCTAGCAGGGTTAGTAGGAACAGCACTATTGATGTTAAGATAGCTACGGTCGGCATTATTGGAAGGAGTACAAATGCGGCAGTGGCAATCAGTTGAATTAATAGATGGCCTGCAGTTAGGTTTGCCGTGAGTCGAACGCCTAATGCCAGGGGGCGAATAAATAGGCTGATTGTTTCGATAATGATTAAGACTGGGATGAGGGGAATGGGGGTTCCTTCTGGCAGCAGGTGGCCTAGGGCGGCGGTGGGTTGGTTTCGTATGCCAATAATTACGGTAGCTAATCACAGGGGGACGGCGAGTCCTATGTTGAGGGAGAGTTGAGTTGTAGGGGTAAAGGTGTAGGGGAGGAGGCCGAGTAGGTTGAGTGTGATTAAAAGTAGTATTAGGGCTGTTAGGAGAACAGCTCATTTGTGTCCGCCGAGGTTAATGGGCAGTATGAGTTGTTGTGTAAAGCGGTTGATGAATCAACCTTGAAGGGTTAAGAGGCGGTTGTTTAGCCATCGGTTGGTGGGGGTGGGGATAAGTACCCATGGAAGGCTAAGTGCCAGGGCAATTAGGGGGATTCCCAGGTGTGTGGGGCTCATGAATTGGTCAAAAAAGCTTAGGATCATGGTCAGGTTCAGGGTTCAGGTTTAATCTTTTCTGCATTTTTGTGGGTGGGTTCGTTCGTGAAGGTGTGGCCTAGCACTTTAGGCGGTAAAATAATTAGGAAAATAAGTCATGAGAAAATTAAAATTATAAATCATGGGCTGGGGTTCAGTTGGGGCATGTCACTAAGGGTGGTTGGGGGTCACCAGTCTTTAGCTTAAAAGGCTAACGCTATTCCCTATTTAGCTTCTTAGTGAGGATTCTTCTAGCATTAATGAAGATCAGTTTTCAAAGTGTTCTAGGGGGACTGCTTCGACTACAATTGGCATGAAGCTGTGGTTAGCCCCGCAAATTTCGGAGCATTGGCCATAGTAAACCCCTGGTCGTGAGGTGATAAAGGCTGTTTGATTTAGGCGTCCGGGCACTGCGTCTATTTTGATGCCTAGGGCTGGTACCGCTCAGGAGTGGAGTACATCTTCTGCGGAGACTAGAACTCGAATTGGGGATTCTATGGGAACTACTATTCGATGGTCTGTTTCTAGGAGTCGGAATTGTCCCGGGGCGAGGTCTTGTGTGGGGATTATGTAGGAGTCGAAGCCCAGGTCTTCATAGTCCGTATACTCATAACTTCAGTATCATTGGTGTCCTATAGCTTTAATCGTCAGGTGGGGGTCATTGATTTCGTCTATTAGGTAAAGAATTCGAAGGGAGGGTAGGGCAATTAAGATTAGGATTACTGCTGGGAGTACTGTCCATACAATTTCAATTTCTTGGGAGTCCAGTACATATTTGTTTGTTAGTTTAGTTGACACCATGGCCACAATAATGTAAAGTACTAGAGTGCTAATTAGGAAGACAATCATTAGTGTGTGGTCATGGAAGTGGAGAAGTTCTTCTATTACAGGTGAGGCCGCGTCTTGGAATCCTAATTGTGATGGATGTGCCATTTAGTCCTAGGACTTAAGGCACGCAGGCCTTTAACCTGCAACTCTGCCTCGACAAGGCAGTGTTATATCAATTTTACTAGTGTCTCATGGGAATAAGAAAGTGGCAGAGCGGTTATGCGGCTGGCTTGAAACCAGCAAATGGGGGTTCGATTCCTTCCTTTCTCGTGGTTGGTTAGTTGGTTGATTGCACTTGCACAAAGGCAGGCTCTTCATAGGTGTGATATGGGGGTGGGCAGCCGTGAAGTCACTCTACATTTGTGGTTGTTAGTTCGACTGACATGACTTCTCGCTTAGCCGCGAATGCTTCTCATAAAATGAATAGGAATATAATCACAGCAACTAATGAGATTAGTGAGCCGATTGAGGAGACGGTGTTTCACAGGGCGTATGCGTCTGGGTAGTCTGAGTATCGGCGGGGCATTCCTGCGAGGCCTAGGAAGTGTTGGGGGAAGAATGTTAAGTTGACGCCTACAAATATTACGGCGAAGTGGATTTTGGATCAGGTGCCATGTAGTGTGTAACCTGTGAAAAGTGGGAATCAGTGTACGAAGGCCCCTATAATGGCGAATACAGCTCCTATCGATAACACATAATGAAAATGTGCTACGACGTAGTAGGTGTCGTGAAGTACGATATCTAGGGACGAGTTGGCTAAGACAATTCCCGTTAAGCCTCCCACTGTGAATAGGAAAATAAAGCCTAGGGCTCAGAGTAGCGGGGTGTCCCATTTAATTGAACCGCCGTGAAGGGTGGCTAATCAGCTAAAGACTTTGACGCCTGTGGGGATGGCGATGATTATTGTGGCGGAGGTAAAATAGGCCCGTGTGTCTACGTCCATGCCAACTGTGAATATGTGATGAGCTCACACGATAAAGCCTAGTAGTCCAATAGCCATTATAGCCCATACTATTCCTATGTAACCAAAAGGTTCTTTTTTGCCGGCATAGTATGCTACAATGTGGGAGATCATGCCGAATCCTGGTAGAATTAGAATGTATACTTCTGGGTGGCCAAAGAATCAAAATAGGTGTTGGTAGAGGATGGGGTCTCCTCCTCCGGCCGGGTCAAAGAAGGTGGTGTTTAAATTCCGGTCTGTTAGGAGTATTGTGATTCCCGCAGCTAGCACTGGCAGTGACAGTAGGAGAAGTACGGCCGTGATTAATACAGATCACACAAATAGAGGTGTCTGATACTGGGATACTGCGGGGGGTTTCATGTTGATAATTGTGGTAATAAAATTAATAGCTCCTAAAATGGACGACACCCCGGCCAGGTGGAGGGAGAAAATGGTTAGGTCTACAGAGGCTCCTGCATGGGCCAGGTTTCCCGCCAGTGGGGGGTAAACAGTTCACCCTGTGCCGGCCCCGGCCTCTACCCCAGAAGAGGCCAAAAGGAGTAGGAAGGATGGGGGTAGGAGCCAGAAGCTCATATTGTTCATGCGAGGGAATGCCATGTCTGGGGCTCCAATTATTAGGGGGACCAGTCAGTTTCCGAATCCGCCAATTATGATGGGTATTACTATAAAGAAGATCATGACAAAGGCGTGGGCTGTAACGATAACATTGTAGATCTGGTCATCGCCAAGCAAGGCACCGGGTTGGCTCAGTTCGGCACGGATCAGAAGGCTGAGGGCTGTGCCGACTATGCCTGCTCAGGCACCAAATACTAAATACAGGGTGCCAATATCTTTGTGGTTAGTAGAAAAGAATCAACGGGTGATTGCCACAGGTAAGATGGCTGAGTATTTAAGCGGTGGGTTGTAGCCCCATGCACAGAGGTTAAAGTCCCCTTCTTATCAAGTCCTGTGGTGAAGATCACATCAGATTGCAAACCTGAAGACGCGGGCTCGTCGCCTGCCGGGACTTTCTCCCGCCTCCCCCTCCCTGGCGGGAGGAAGTAGATGAATGCTCGCTGGATAGGGCACTTAGCTGTTAACTAAGATTTTGTAGGATCGAGGCCTTCTCATCTAGCAAGGCTTTAGCTTAATTAAGGTATCTGGGTTGCATTCAGAAGATGTGGGGTAATATCCTGCAAGTCTTAACAGGGGCTAGGAGATTCTCACTCCTGCTTAAAGCTTTGAAGGCTTTTGGTCTAGATTGCTATCCTAAGCCCCTATGTTGTTAGGGCTATAATTGCTGGTGTGATGGGTAGTAGGATCAGTGCCAGTGTGGTGGTAATTGATAGGGTTATGGTGGTCTGAGATGATTTTTGTCGTCATGTTGAGGTGTTGGTGTTGGTGTTGGGGGCAATTGTTAGGGTTATTGCATAACATATTCGTAGGTAGAAGAATAGACTGAGTAGGGCGGCTAAGGCCATGATTGATGCTGTGAGGGGGAGGTTCTGTTTGGTTAATTCTTGGAGGATGAGCCATTTGGGTATAAACCCTGTTAATGGGGGAAGGCCCCCTAGAGAAAGTAGTGTTATTATTGCTATTGTGGTTATTATGGGGGTTTTTGATCAAGTGAGAGTCAGTGTACTTAGTTTTGTGGAGGCCACATTTTTGCATGTTAGGAAGGCCGCAGAGGTCATAGTAATATATAGGGTTAGGTTTAGAATGGCAAGATTTGGGGAGTACTGCATAACAATCATTATCCAACCCAGGTGGGCGATTGATGAGTATGCCAGGATTTTTCGTAGTTGTGTTTGGTTTAGGCCGCCTCACCCGCCGATGATGGTGGAGGCTAGGCCTAGTATGATTACCAGGGATGGATTTATTATTGGACTGATTTGATAAATTAGGGCGAATGGGGCTAGTTTTTGTCAGGTTGAAAGGATGAGGCCTGTGGTGAGGTCGAGGCCTTGCAGTACTTCTGGGAGTCAGTAGTGGACGGGGGCGAGTCCGATCTTTAGGGCCAGGGCTATGGTGATTAGGACTAAGGCTGTGGGGTTGGACATCTCTTGGATATTTCATTCTCCTGTTGTTCAAGCATTGGTGGTGCTGGCAAATAAAATTATAGCTGCGGCTGTTGCTTGGGTGAGGAAGTATTTAGTCGTGGCTTCGACTGCTCGGGGGTGGTGTTGTTGTGCTACGAGGGGGATGATGGCTAATGTACTAATCTCTAGGCCCATTCATGCCAAAAGTCAGTGGGAGCTTGCAAATGTTAGGGTAGTTCCAATTCCTAGGCTTGAAAGCAGGATGGCAAGTACGTAGGGGTTCATTAGTAAAGGAAGGATTTTAACCAACATGTTTGGGGTATGGGCCCAAAAGCTTTAATTAGCTGACTTTACTAGGAAGTGGTGTAGTGGAAGCACCAAGAGTTTTGATCTCTTGAGGATGGGTTCGAACCCCTTCTTTCTAAGGAAGCGAGGGGACTTGAACCCCTATTATCCACTCTATCAAAGTGGCCCTTGGCCTTCAGGCACGATTCCTATATTGTGCTAGATTTGGGGTGGCAGGCCGGCAGAGGCAATTGGTAGAGAGACATGTCATAATACAAGGGCTAGGGTGATAGGGAGGAAGTTCTTTCATACTAGGTGTATTAGTTGGTCATATCGGAATCGTGGGTACGAGGCTCGTACTCATAAAAATAGTATTGATAGCATTGAGGCTTTGATTATGAGGTTGAGTGCTGTTATTTCAGGTAGTATCGGGTTGTGATAAGCCCCCAGAAATAGGATTGTGGAGAGGGTGTTTATTAGGAGGATGTTGGCGTATTCAGCTAGAAAAAATAGGGCGAATGGTCCCCCTGCGTATTCTACGTTGAAGCCGGAGACTAGTTCTGATTCCCCCTCTGTGAGGTCGAAAGGGGCTCGGTTTGTTTCGGCGAGGGTGGAGATATATCATATTGCTGCGAGTGGTCAGCCTGGGGCTAGCAGTCAAATTGCTTCTTGTGTAATATTGAAGGTGTGGAGGGTGAAATTGCCAGTGAAGATAATTATACATAAGAGGATCAAGCCGAGGCTTACTTCATAGGAGATTGTTTGTGCCACCGCTCGAAGTGCTCCGATGAGAGCATATTTTGAATTGGAGGCTCAACCGGAGCCTAAGATTGAGTATACGGCTAGACTGGATAGGGCTAGAATAAATAGGATGCCTAGGTTGAGGTCTGCAACTGGGTAGGGTATTGGTAGGGGTATTCATAGGGTGAGGGCTAAGGTTAGTGCTATGATGGGGGCTGCTAAAAATAAAAATGGGGAGGCTGTGGTGGGACGCACGGGCTCTTTGATAAATAGCTTGATACCGTCAGCGATGGGCTGTAGAAGACCATAAGGTCCAACGATGTTTGGGCCTTTTCGTAGTTGTGTGTAGCCTAGCACTTTTCGCTCGATGAGGGTTAAAAATGCTACTGCTAGCAGAATTGGAACGATGTATGCTAATGGATTGATTAGGTAAGTTAGTAGGTGAGAGGTCATAGCTAAGAAGAGGATTTGAACCTCTGTTGGAAAGGGCTTAGGCCTTTTGCAATTACCAAGCTCTGCCATCTTAGCTTGCCCTATTCTAGGGGGGAGGTTTGTGCCCCTTTACCTATTTTAGTTGTTTTCATTAGGTTGGGGTGAGGCATACTTGTAGCATTGGCCTCAGCCTTCCGGTCCTTTCGTACTAGGAAGGGTCACTGCATAGATAGAAACTGACCTGGATTACTCCGGTCTGAACTCAGATCACGTAGGACTTTAATCGTTGAACAAACGAACCCTTAATAGCGGCTGCACCATTAGGATGTCCTGATCCAACATCGAGGTCGTAAACCCTTTCGTCGATATGGACTCTTAGAAAGGATTGCGCTGTTATCCCTAGGGTAACTTGGTTCGTTGATCAGGCTTTAGCCTGGGTCATTGTTCGTCAGATGTTCTGTTGCTTTGGGCTGTCGCCCTAGGTTTTAGGGGCAGTGCCCCCGTCGACATGGAGGCTTTTTTGTCCTCCGTGGTCGCCCCAACCGAAAACATTAGGATCAGGGTACTATCATGCTTTTAGCTATTATTTCCGTGGGTAGTTGGCTTGATAGCATAGTTGATCTTGTGTTTTAAGCTCCATAGGGTCTTCTCGTCTTATGGGGTTATGCTCGCCTCTGCACGAGCAGGTCAATTTCACTGACTGGAAAAAGGAGACAGTTGAGCCCTCGTTATGCCATTCATACAGGTCTTCATTTAAAAGACAAGTGATTACGCTACCTTCGCACGGTCAAAATACCGCGGCCGTTAAACTTTTGGTCACAGGGCAGGCGGGACCTCTAATACATTGGTTTGCAAGAGGCGATGTTTTTGGTAAACAGGCGAGGCTCGTGTTTGCCGAGTTCCTTCTTTTTCTTTTAGTCTTTCCTTGGCGGTGCACTCCTGTGTTGGGTTAACGGTTGTGTTTTACAGGGTTTTCTTGATTTCTATTATTATTCTGTATTTCCCTCTTTGGTTGGGTCCGTTATTTGTCAGTGGCGGGTCCGGTCTGACTTACACGTGTGCTTGGAGAAGGTCGTACCTTCTTGTTACTAATTTTAGCATTATTGCTTCTATAGTTATATAGAGGGGCTCTGTAGGTTTAGGGGATTGTGATTGTTTTATCGGGATAATAGGGTTGGGTTTTGTCTGAGCTTTAACGCTTTCTGTGCAGGTGGCTGCTTTTAGGCCCACTGAAACAAAGTTCCTTTAATTTAATGTGATCTTTATCCGCCTGTTAAGGTTGTGTTCTTTTTCAAGGGAGCTGTACCTCTCTTGAATAACTCTTAAGGTTTTCTTGATGTCTTTGTTGGTAATGACCTGGGTGACAGTAGAAGCCTTGAGGCTGAACTAATATTCATTTCCTGAGCAACCAGCTATTACTAGGCTCGTTAGGTTTGTCGCCTCTACTCGGAGATCTTCCCACTCTTTTGCCACAGAGACGGGTTTGCCCTATTAGGCTGTCTCGGAGTAGCTCGTCTAGTTTCGGGGGGTCAGACTAAAGTTCTCTTTGCCTGATAAGAACTGGCTAAATCATGATGCAAAAGGTACAAGTTTTAATCTTTGCTTTTTATTGCTTTAACAAGTTGTTTCATTTTCTCTTTCAGCTTTCCCTTGCGGTACTTTCTCTATTGCGCTGCTTTGTCCTTTTCTATCGCCTATACTGGGGGTATTAAATGGTTTGTTTATTTTTTTTGATCTTATGGGGGGTTATATATAAATATTCATTTGTGATGTATGTGGTGAGGCTAGCTATTTAGCTCAAAATGATCTGATTTGCACAGATGTCCCCTCGGTGTAAGGGAGGTGCTTTTCTATTGAGCTACATTTTGGTTGTTCCAAGTGCACCTTCCGGTACACTTACCATGTTACGACTTGCCTCCTCTTGTTTGGGTTGTAGATTTATATACTTGGGGTGTTCCTTTGAGGAGAGTGACGGGCGGTGTGTGCGCGCCCCATAGCCGGCTTCAAAAGAATTTTCTATTTTCTTTTTACTGCTAAATCCACCTTCAATCACTGGTTTCACAGTGTTATTCGTGTATTTTCTGTGTCAGAAAATGTAGCCCATTTCTTTCCACTTCATTCGCTACACCTCGACCTGACGTTTTTGGGTGTGCCATTTTTGCTTACTATTAGTCTTTCACAGGGTAAGCTGACGACGGCGGTATATAGGCGGAAATGACAAGAAGTGGTGAGGTTTAACGGGGATTATCGGTTCTAGAACAGGCTCCTCTAGGTGGGTCTGGGGCACCGCCAAGTCCTTTGGGTTTTAAGCTAGCGCTCGTAGTACCCTGGCGGGTAATATGTGTAATTTATTACCAAGGTTTATGACTGAGCATAGTGGGGTATCTAATCCCAGTTTGTGTCTCAGTTGTCGTGGGTTCAAGGGGTCCTTGTTAGGTAGAGCTACCTTCGTGGTTGGGCTTCGGGCCTTCAGGTGCGTATGACGGCTTAGGAGGCTTTTGGCTCTAGTGTAGTAGGCATCCTTTAATCACGCTTTACGCCGTGGACTATCAGTTGGGGCCTCTCGTATAACCGCGGTGGCTGGCACGAGTTTTACCGGCCCTCTTAACTCTGGCTGAGTCGAGCTTGCGCTCATAGCTCAATGTTTATCACTGCTGAGTTCCCTTGGGGGTGTGGCTTAGCAAGGCGTCTTGGGCTGCGGGTGCGTGCCTGATACCTGCTCCTTTTCCCCTATGTGGCAGGGGGATTAAGGGCATTCTCACAGGGGTGCGGAGACTTGCATGTGTAAATTGGGTTAAAATTGATAGTAAGGCCAGGACCAAGCCTTTGTGCCTGCGGAGCTGTCTAGGGCTCATCTTAACATCTTCAGTGTTATGCTTTAGTTAAGCTACGCTAGC